GACGGAACGTGAGAAGCGAACGGAAGGAAGAGAGACGGAACGTGAGAAGCGAACGGAAGGAACGGAAGGAAGAGAGACGGAACGTGAGAAGCGAATGAATAATCATCCGCTTCCGGAAGAAGAAGAAAGCGAAGAATTTCTTGGGAATCCTACAAGAGCCATTCGTTCTTTTTTCTCTGACAGATGGTCAGAACTTTATCTGCGTTCGAATCCTACTGAGAGGTCCACTAGGGATCAGAAATTGTTGAAGAAAGAACAAGATGTTTCTTTTGTCTCTTCCAGGCGATCGGAAAATCAAGAAATAGTTAATCTATTCAAGATAATTCCGTATTTACAAAATACCGTCTCAATTCATCCTATTTCATCAGATCTGGTACATGAACGGAAGAGGGGGGGATACGCGTTACGCCACGCAGAAGAGAGATTTCAAGAAATGGCAGATCTATTCACTCTATCAATAACCGAGCCGGATCTGGTGTATCATAAGGGATTTTCCTTTTCTATTGATTCCTACGGATTGGATCAAAGACAATTCTTGAAGGAGAACTCCCGGGATGAATCGAAAAAGAAATCTTTCTTGGTTCTACCTCCTATTTTTTATGAAGAAAATGAATCTTTTTATCGAAGGATCGGAACAAATGGGGTCCGGATCTCCTGCGGGAATTATTTGGAAGATCCAAAACCAAAATTGGAAGATCCAAAACCAAAAAGAGTGGTCTTTGCTAGCAACAACATAATGGAGGCAGTCAATCAATTCAATCAATATAGATTGATATTGATCCGAAACATAATGGAGGCAGTCAATCAATCTATATTGATCCGAAACATAATGGAGGCAGTCAATCAATCTATATTGATCCGAAACATAATGGAGGCAGTCAATCAATTCAATCAATATAGATTGATATTGATCCGAAACATAATGGAGGCAGTCAATCAATATAGATTGATATTGATCCGAAACATAATGGAGGCAGTCAATCAATATAGATTGATCCGAAATCGGATTCAAATCCATCTGAATCATAGAACTCTAATTAAAGATACGATCAACCAACATTTAGCGAATTTGAAAAAGAGAAAGAGTCAGAAGAAATGGTTCGATCCTCTTATTTTTCTTTCTCGAACCGAGAGCGAGAGCGAGAGATCCATAAATCGGGATCCTAATGCATATAGATACAAATGGTCCAATGGGAGCAAGAATTTCCAGGAGCATTTGGAACATTTCGTTTCTGAGCGGAAGAGCCGTTTTCAAGTAGTGTTCGATCGATTATGTATTAATCAATATTCGAGGTCTGAGATTGATTGGTCTGAGATTGATTGGTTTGAGGTTTGGGATGAGGTTATTTTTAACAGACCTAAAAAAGAGTTTTGTAAGGTACCTCTTTTTTTGTCCAAGTTCCTTCTTTTTTGTTTGAAGTTCCTTCTCTTTTTTTCGAAGTCACTTCCTTTTTTCTTTTTGAGTTTCGAGAGTATCCCCATTCATAGGTCTGAGATCCACATCTCTGAGTCTGAGATCCACATCTCTAAATTGAAAGGTCCGGACGATCAACTCTGCAATCAGTTGTTAGAATCAATAGGTTTTCAAATCGTTTATTTTAAAAAATTGAAACCCTTTTTATTGGATGATCATAAGACTTCTCAAAAATCGAAATTCTTGATCAATGGAGGAACAATATCACCATTTTTGTTCAATAAGATACCAAAGTGGATGATTGACTCATTCCATACTAGAAATAATCGCAGGAAATCTTTTGATAACACGGATTCCTATTTCTCAATCTTATCCCACGATCAAGACAATTGGCTGAATCCCGTGAAACCATTTCAGAGAAGTTCATTGATATCTTCTTTTTTTAAAGCAAATCGACTTCGATTATTGAATAATCCACATCACTTCGGCTTCTATTGTAACAAAAGATTCCCCTTTGATGTGGAAAAGGCCCGTCTCAATAATTATGATTTGACGTATCGACAGTTCCTTACTATCTTGTTCAGTCACAACAAAATATTTTCTTCGTGCGGTGGGAAAAAAAAACATGCTTTTTTGGAGAGAGAGACTATTTCACCTTCGTCAATCGAGTCACAGGTATCTAACATATTCATATCTAACGATTTTCCACAAACACAAAGTGGTGACGAAAGGTATAGCTTGGACAAATCTTTCCATTTTCCAATTCGATCCGATCCATTAGTTCGTAGAGCTATTGACTCGATTGCAGACATTTCTGGAACACCCATAATAGAGGGACAAAGAGTCAATTTTGAAAGAACGTACTGTCAAACTCTTTCAGATATGAATCTATCCGATTCAGAAGAGAAGAGCTTGCATCAGTATCTCAATTCAAACATGGGTTTGATTCCATGTTCTGCGAAAGATTTACAGAGGAAAAAACGGAGGAAAAAACGGAGTCTTGGCCTAAGTCTTCACCTAAAAAAACGCATTGAGCAGATGGAGCAGATGGATAGAACCTTTCCTTTTTCAATTCTCTCAAACTGGAATCGGAAGAATCGGAATCTATTCCAACCATATGTGCTAATGTTCTTTACTTCGACAGGGTCTAAATATCGAAAGGTGATACTTTTAGATACTTTTTCAGACCTATTGCGGATACTAAGTAGCAGTAAATTTGGATTGTTTTTTCATCGGATTAGGTCTGGATTAGCTAGATCATGGAGAAGGCTTAAGTACTCATTTAGGCTTCAAAATCCAAAGAAGATAAAGAAGATAAGGAATCGGATAAGTGAGATTTCGAGTAAGTGGTTACATAATCTTCTTCTGTCCGAAGAAATGATTCCTCAAAATAATGAGTTGATATCGACAAATGTTCATGAGGTCTTCTATTTAATCCTTTTCCTTCTTCTTGTTGCTGGATCTATCGTTCCTACACATCTTTTCTTGATTTCCCGAGCCTATAGTAAGTTACCGACAGAGTTCGAAAAGATAAAATCTTTGATGATTCCATCATACATGATTGAGTTGCAAGAACTTCTGGATACGTATCCTCCATCTGAATTCGGGTTACCGGAGTTTTTTCGAGTTGCTCTGGGACAATTAGGAGATTGTCTAGAAGAAATACGGGATTCTGTATGGGGAAAGAAGAAGAAAGGTTTGAAAAGCTATTTCATCGATCTCATAAGTATCATACCAAATCCCATCAATCGAATCACTTTTTCGAGAAATACGAGCCATCTAAGTCATACAAGTAAAGAGATCTATTCATTGATAAGACAAAGAAAAAACGTGAGCGGTGCGTGGGTTGATGATGATAAAATACACTCCTGGATCGGGACCAATGAGTGGATTGATGATAAAGAAAGAGACTTCTTGGGTGAGTTCTCCAACTTAAGAGCAGAAAAAGAGATTCATCAAATTCTATTGAGTCTGACTCATAGTGATCATTTCTCAAAGAATGACTCTGGTTATCAAATGATTGAACAACCGGGAACAATTTACTTACGATACTTAGTTGACATTCATAAAAAGTATCTAATGAATTATGAGTTCAATACATCCTATTTAGCAGAAAGACGGATATTCCTTGCTCATTATCAGACAATCACTTATTCACAAACTTCGTCTGGGGCTAATGGAAAACCCTTTTCGCTCCGCTTAGCTCTATCCCCCTCTAGGGGTATTTTAGTGATAGGTTCTATAGGAACCGGACGATCCTATTTGGTCAAATACCTAGCGGCAAACTCCTATCTTCCTTTCATTACAGTATTTCTGAACAAGTTCCAGGATTACTGGGACGACGATTTTTTTGACTATGAGGCTGACGAGGAGGATGAGGATGATGATGATAATAGTGACGATGGGGATGATATTGATATTGGTGATGATGATAGTGACGATATTGATGATAGTATTGATCTTGATCGTGAACTGCCGCGGATAACTAGCGATCTGATAATGGACGAAAACCTACATTATATCCCCCTTGACTTTTATAGCACCATTCAATTCGAATTAGCAAAAGCACTGTCTCCTTGCATAATATGGATTCCAAACATTCATGAGCTTGAGGGGGATGACTTATCCCTCGGTCTATTGGCGAACTCTCTCTCCAGCTCCAGGGATTGTGAAAGAGGTTCCACTAGAAATATTCTTGTTATTGCTTCGACTCATATTCCACAAAAAGTGGATCCCGCTCTAATAGAGCCGAATAAATTAAATACGTGCATTAAAATAAGAAGGCTTCTTATTGCACAACAACGAAAGCACATTTTCACTCTTTCCTATACTAAGGGATTTCACGTGGAAAAGACTAAGGGATTTGAGTCCATAACCATGGGTTACAGTGCACGAGATCTTGTATCACTTACCAATGAGGCCTTATCAATTAGTATTACACAGAAGAAATCAATTATAGACACTAATACAATTAGATATGCTCTTCATAGACAAACGTGGGATTTGCGAGCCGATGTAAGCTCGGTTCGGGATCAGGGGATAGTTTTCTATCAGGTAGGAAGGGCTGTTGCCCAAAATTTACTTATAAATAAGTACCTCATAGATCCTATATCTATCTATATTAAGAAGACATCATATAACGACGGGGGTGGTTATTTGTACAAATGGTACTCAGAACTTGGAACGACCATGAAGAAATTCACGATACTTCTTTATCTTTTGAGTTGTTCTGCCGGATCGGTCGCTCACGAGCTTTGGTCTCTACCCGGACCCGATGAAAAAAATAGGATCGCTTCTTATGAATTAATTGAGAATGATTCGGATCTAGTTCATGCCCTATTAGAAGTGCAAGGCGCTTTGTCGGAATCCTCACCGACAGGAAAAGATTGCAGTCAGTTTGATAATGATCGAGTGAAATTGCTTTTTCGCTCCGAACCAAGGGATCCCTTATATATGATGAAAAATGCATTTTGTTCTATCCTTGATCGGAAATTGATCTTTGAAAGCTACGAAACGCAGTTTAACGAAGAGGCAGAAGCGGAACGGCTAGAGGACGATTTATTAAATCACATAGTTTGGGCTCCGC